TCCCATATCTATTTTATCTCTCCCTTTCATTTTTACAGTGTGATTTGTAATACTGTAACGTTCGATATTCATTCTTTTTTTTTTTTTTTCGTCCTATCTCCTCCTTTTCAAAATGAAACCAGAATAATGTCTCAATCTAATTTAGATTGTATCTTTATCCTTATCTTATTCTTTTCTTAGGACCGATCCGCTATAATGAAATTAACATAATTTACTATCTATAACTGCTTTAGTTAAGCTTTAAGAAAAATTCTATTTATTCTAATTAGAATTTCCAATTGAATTTGATATGATCATATATTATGATTATGATTGATGAAATATTTTTTAATAATTTATTAATATTACTTTATTATATTTTATATTTATTATTTTTTTATTATTTTCTTTTTTTATTTTAATTATTTCTAAAAGGAACTTAGCTTAGAACTTCTAGCTATAGAACTCTATTAATTAGTTTAGTTCATATGAAATTAATAGTTAAGATCCGACATTTTCCGGAATTCCTATACAATATTTCTATTTGTTACGCAATTTTTCTCTTATGCGAGCCCGCTTAGCTCAGAGGTTAGAGCATCACATTTGTAATGCGATGGTCATCGGTTCGACTCCGATAGCCGGCTTTTTCTCTATCTATTTTTCCGAGATTGATAATCTCTCCTTTTCTTCAAATAAAATGCTGGATCAGCGATCTATTATGTCGTGGTAACTTGCAATTATTAATAAAAATGGATTAGAGCAATTAGATCTCTACAGAACAAATCATCAAACGGAGCCTCAACTTCCTATATATATACAAAAAATCTAGATGTTGATACAATTCATTTTTTTTTTGTAGTACTTCATCAGTCGATTTTGCTTTGTTTATCCTTTAGTTCAGTTTAAATTTAGATTTATTGTGTAAAATGAAATTTCAATAAAATAAAAAAAAGGAGTCTTTATGTCTCGTTACCGAGGACCTCGTTTTAAAAAAATACGCCGTCTGGGAGCTTTACCAGGACTAACTAGTAAAAGACCTAGATCCGGAAGTGATCTTAAAAACCAATTGCGTTCTGGGAAAAAATCGCAATATCGTATTCGTTTAGAAGAAAAACAGAAATTGCGTTTTCATTATGGTCTGACAGAGCGACAATTACTTAGATATGTACATATCGCTGGAAAAGCCAAAGGGTCAACGGGTCAGGTTTTACTACAACTACTTGAAATGCGTTTGGATAACATCCTCTTTCGATTGGGTATGGCTTCGACCATCCCCGGAGCCAGGCAATTGGTTAACCATAGACATATTTTAGTTAATGGTCGTATAGTGGATATACCAAGTTATCGTTGCAAACCCCGAGATATTATTACCGCGAAGGATAACCAAAGATCAAAAGGTCTGATTCAAAATTATATTGCTTCATCCGCCCATGAGGAATTGCCAAAACATTTGACTATTGACTCATTCCAATATAAAGGATTAGTAAATCAAATAATAGATAGTAAATGGATCGGTTTGCAAATAAATGAGTTGTTAGTTGTAGAATATTATTCTCGTCAGACTTGAACCTAACAAAATTAAGAAAGAAAGGTTCATAGAATTTTGTCCCCTTTTCGCCGAACTAAATAGATCTAAGGGCCTTAATCCATCCGCATTTTTTCACCTATCACAAATGGATCAACAGTAGGATTTTTTTTCTTTTTTGCTCTTTCCTATTTTATAACCACAATAATTAGGAATAGAGAATTTCTATCAAATAAGGGTATTATTGCTGGAATAATGGTTTCAATTGTTATTTGATTTGATACATTGTGGTCGATAACATTGGTGAATTAACAGAAACGGAAAGAGAGGGATTCGAACCCTCGGTAAACAAAAGCCTACATAGCAGTTCCAATGCTACGCCTTGAACCACTCGGCCATCTCTCCTACATAATCTTATTATTGACCAGAAACTGAGTGAATAGCGAGTTATTCATATTACTGCAGTACAGGTACGACCGATCACTAGTTCCATAGGAAGAATTCCTTTCCCATTTAATATTTCTCAACAAAAACTTCTCTCATTCATCAGCTACCCCGCGGATCTATTCCAAATTTATGAATCGTCCCATGGATTTTGATATTTCGATTGTATGGCGTGGTGTATACACGTTATGCAAACAGAAGGTATGGTTACTCTACTCTATTTTTTCATGGAATGATTATTCCATTCTTTTTTCTCTTTGGATCATAACCAAATCAAAACTTCTCGAGTTATCAGAATCTGTAGTAAAAAAAGTCCTTGGTTATTTAACTTAGATGAAATAGTAATAGTTCCGCTCATTGGTATACTACAAAAATGGGAATGAAATCAATCTGATTCCAATATCTCATATCTTTCCCAAACAAAAGGGGACAATTTAAGTGGAAAGCCCATATCTATTTAATATCTATTTATTAGAATAAAATTAGTCTGTTTTTATGTTATTTCGTACTGTATAATTCCTTTGCTTTGTTTGTGGGATCATTTTCCCCGAG